ATTAAGTTCCTCGCACCAAAAAAAAGAAATGGTTAATGATACAATCAACCGATGAATTATTACTTCATTATTCCATCACTTAAGATCTATCCGAAAAACAAAAAAAGAACTAAGAACTCTGAATTGAAATAATAATATTACTGAATCATCAGAGCTACTTCGATATCTCGTTTTTAGTTCCTATCCGTGGAGTCTTTGTAAATCTATATGGTTCCAATTCTTCCATTTCTTTGTTCCGAACCATTCCATTCTTTCAATTCTTCGCTCTTTCTCTTCTATATGCATGCTTGACTTCATTTGTTTATTCATTCAATCCACAGTCACAGATAAAACGGAAGGGCTTGCATTGGAATCCGTCTAAATTCAGTGGGATGGGAAATAATATATATGGATAGCCCATATATAACTAGTGAATATCTAATATCACATATACATTGTTTCTTTAATAACGTAAACCATCCGTATCTTCTATTGAACTGGATTCTAGAATCATTCTTCGAAACATATACAGGGATTGGCTTAGAGCCCTTACATATACCCAGCTCGACCCCCCTTACTTTTTTTTAATTCTCTAATATCATACATTTTTTTTTTGCTCCTATTCTAGATCGTATATACCGGTATGAGTTGGGATAAGCTTTTTTTTAAGACCATTTCGGAAGCTAGTCAATGATGACCCTCCATGGATTCACCTATATAAGCTGCGGCTAAAGTTGCAAAAATAAGAGCCTGAATCCCGCTTGTGAATAATCCAAGGAACATGACAGGTATAGGAACCACCGAAGGTACTAAAGAAACAAGAACAACAACTACTAATTCATCCGCTAATATATTCCCGAAAAGTCGAAAACTAAGTGATAAGGGTTTTGTGAAATCTTCTAGGATGTTAATTGGTAAAAGTATTGGAGTTGGTTGAATGTATTTACCGAAATAACCCAATCCTTTTTTGGTAAGACCCGCATAGAAATATGCCACTGACGTAGGTAAAGCTAAAGCAACAGTAGTATTTATATCATTCGTGGGTGCAGCTAACTCTCCATGCGGTAACTGTATGATTTTCCGGGGTAAAAGGGCACCTGACCAGTTAGAAACAAAAATAAATAGGAACATAGTTCCAATAAAGGGAACCCAAGGACCATATTCTTCTCCAATCTGAGTTTTGCTCAAGTCTCGAATGAATTCGAGGACATATTCGAAGAAATTCTGACCGTCGGTTGGAATGGTTTGTGGATTCCGAACAGCTATAGTGGCTGAACCTAATAAGATAGCAATTACAACCCAAGAAGTGATAAGTACTTGGGCATGGACTTGGAAACCCCCTATTTGCCAATAAAAATGTTGGCCTACTTCCACATCGGATATATCGTATAACACTTTTAGTGAGTTGATGGAACAGGGTAAAACATTCATATTGCCCTCTGACATAAATAGAACTTAAAAAGGAATTATTTTGATTCAGCCATCTCGTATCTCTTTCTCAACTCGTCTACTTTGAATCAATCGTATATTTCGGATCCCAAGTGATCACATAATATCCCCAGTGATTTTGATCTCTTTTTTGAGACTCAGGGATAGTAACCGATTCAATCAATTTATGGAGTTTCCAAAGTCATTGACTTATCCTATTATTAATCAACAATTTCTTATATAGCTAGAACCGCCCTCACAAATTGCGGATACTAATTTGTTAAGAATCAATCGGATTGAAGCTATAGCGTCATCGTTCGCTGGAATCGGAATATTTGCGAGATCCGGGTCACAATTTGTATCGATTAAACAAATTGTTGGAATCCCCAAAGTGAGACATTCTCGAAGAGCCGTATATTCTTCTTGCTGATCAACGATGATTACAATATCGGGTAACCCCGTCATATATTTGATCCCGCCCAGATAGGTTTGCAAGTGAGATAATTGCCTCTTCAACATTGCTACATCTCTTTTCGGGAGACAGTTGAGTTTCCCCGTATTTTGTTCCGATCTCAAGTTCCTGAACCTATGAAGTCTCATTTCTGTAGTGGACCAATTCGTTAACATACCACCGAGCCATTTTTTATTAACATAATGACACCGAGCCCTTATTGCAGCTGATGCTACTGAATTGGCTGCTTTATTTTTGGTACCAACTATTAAGAAGTGTTTTCCTATACTTGCTGCATCAAAAACTAAATCACAGGCTTCTGACAAAAAACGAGCAGTTCGAGTAAGATTTGTAATATGAATACCTTTACGCTTTGAAGAGATGTAAGGTGCCATTCTAGGATTCCATTTCCTAGTACCATGGCCAAAATGAACTCCTGCTTTCATCATCTCTTCAAAATTCATGTTCCAATATCTTCTTGTCATTTCTCCCCACATTTTCTCTCTTTTTTTTTTATTTAAGAGGTACCTGAAATAAATAATTGTTCCGACGGAACCTTCTACCGGAGATTGACCGTTAATACCCAGTCCAAGTCATTAATTCCTTTCTATTCGTTATTTTATTATCTTTATTACCAAATCA